TTTAATGGATTTTTTGTGGAGGGAAAGAGGACAAAACCAAAACTCATCTTTCTTGAAAAGTGGAAGAAAAAAAAAGCCGCTTCATTAAGAAATTCAAAAATTAGATTAGAAAAGGGCCCTGCTATGAAAAAAAAAAAAAGAAAGAGGGCTGGAATCTACACATTGATTCTTTTTTTTCGCAATTTTTGTTGAACCGTATGCATCAAAAGGTGCATGTACGGCTCTTAAGGGATACAAATTTTATCCTAATCAACCGACTTTATCGAGAAAGATTACTTTTTTTAGGCCAAGAGGTTGATAGCGAGATTTCGAATCAACTTATTGGTCTTATGGTATATCTCAGTATAGAGAATGATAACAAGGATCTGTATTTGTTTATAAACTCTCCTGGCGGATGGGTAATCCCCGGAGTAGCTATTTATGATACTATGCAATTTGTGCAACCCGATGTGCATACAATATGCATGGGATTAGCCGCTTCAATGGGATCTTTTATCCTGGTCGGCGGAGAGATTACCAAACGTCTAGCATTCCCTCACGCTTGGCGCCAATGAGTTTTTAAGAAAAAAAGACTATGCCTTCGCCATATGAAATAGGAATATTAAGTAATAATAGCATGGCACTTCGAATTCGATATGAGAAATTTTTTTTTAAACATTAGATTATATTTCGAAAGAGTAGTATGAAATTAGTATAAAATAAAGGGTATTCTCGATTTTATCTTATTTATCGGTGACCATTAACATTTCAGCGTCACAAACTTTTTTGTTTTCACAAAAGAAAACTTTTAACAATATTTATGTTTTTGTTATGAAAGAGTACGAAAAAAAAAAAAAGAAACTTTGGGATTGCTGAATCACAGACGAGATAAATATATAAAAAGCAACGGAGCCATCATAGTATTTTTTAACTGCTCCGAAAGGAAGGATGGTAATTGGATCATTTGCCGATCTGAATCGGATAAACCCTATATCTATATATTTTTCTCTTTCTTCGATCGAAATGGAAGGTAAAGTGAATTCCATTGTATAGCCGTATGCAATGCGCAAAGGATGCCTGTACGGTTGCTCAATTCTATCTTTCTTTTTTTATTATTCTTTATCTCTTCTCCTCACCTCATCATGCGAGATAGAGGAACCATTTGTTATATTATCAGGGTAATGATACATCAACCTGCGAGTTCTTTTTATGAGGCACAAACGGGAGAATTTATCCTGGAAGCAGAAGAACTACTGAAACTGCGCGAAACCATCACAAGAGTTTATGTACAAAGAACGGGCAAACCCTTATGGGTTGTATCCGAAGATATGGAAAGAGATGTTTTTATGTCAGCAACAGAAGCCCAAGCTCATGGAATTGTTGATCTTGTAGCGATTGAATAAAAAAAAATAGCAGTAAGTTTACGCAAATCGCCGATTTGAGATTTTCTCTTCTTACTTATTACCGGGTTTTAGAATATTCTATTCATCTATTAAATAGAGAAGTAATTCATAATCATCCGGTTAGGATTGATCTAAACCAGCCCACTTATTATGTATACGATTCAACATGCCAACTATTAAACAACTTATTAGAAACACAAGACAGCCAATCAGAAATGTCACGAAATCCCCCGCTCTTGGGGGATGTCCTCAGCGTCGAGGAACATGTACTAGGGTGTATGTGCGACTCGTTCAGATCACCATTGGTAGAAAAAAAGGGAAAGAAATTTTCCAGTATCAATGATCAGTACTAGTGAATAGTATAAAATGGAAGGAAGAAGGCCGTTCACTATCTATATATCGAAAACTAAAAAAAAAAGATCTATTCAATTCTTCTATTGTATATGAAATTTATGGTTTCCAATGAGAAAAAATTCCTCATTGGTAACAAATGGTTATCCCATTAAGCGGGGAAATCCTATTTTCAAAGCCGAAATCTTATGTCTATACTTTTGCAAAAACGGACTAAGAGGGTCAGCTACCCAGCCAATCTTCATAATTAAATACCGTTACTGTATAGGTAGATCTCGTTGTGAAAGACCTATTACTAGATAATTCATGGGTAGAGCCAAAGAATGTGAACTGTACAAGTTGCTAATAGCATTGATAAAATGAATTAAGGGACTCCGGTGTATAGAGAGGACCTCACCGTTTAAGACATAACCATAGAAACGATGGAATCCACTATTTCGTTATTCATTTCTATTTATTACTTTTTTCTGTTTTTTTATACCTAGTATAATACTCGTTTCGAGGTGAAATGCCTATAAAAAAAGACAAATCGTGGTCGGGAAGGTTATAGTAGCAAAAGCCATTGGAATTTGTATTTTATACATTGGAAGAATCCGTTTTGTTATTAATAAACTAGGAAAAGGGAAAAGAATAACTGAAAGAAAGGACATCAATTAGTTATTCATGAAAGTTTCATTTTTTCAATGACTAGAATTAGACGAGGATATATAGCTCGGAGACGTAGAACAAAAATTCGTTTATTTGCATCAAGCTTTCGGGGGGCTCGTTCAAGACTTACTCGAACAATTATTCAACAGAAAATAAGATCTTTGGTTTCGTCTCATCGAGATAGAGATAGGAAAAAGAGAGATTTTCGTCGTTTGTGGATCACTCGGATAAATGCAGTAATTCGAGAGAATAGAGTATCCTATAGTTATAGTATATTAATACACAATCTGTACAAGAGACAGTTGCTTCTTAATCGTAAAATACTTGCACAAATAGCTATATTAAATAGGAATTGTCTTTATATGATTTCTAATGAGATCATAAAATCAAAAAGGAAATTGTAAGGAATTCGTCAGAATATTTTAAATGGAGTTCGCTGGAGAATGAACTCCAGGAAGGTAGAGTAGAAATTAGTATGATAAAGAGAGTATGATAAAGTCGCTCAAAATTAAATGAGCGAATATGTTCAATATCCAATAAAAAAAGATTTCTTCTTATTCCCCAATTTTTTTTTCTTGCGATTTTTCGAACAAAATATCAATCCGTGTTGGAGTTCGGATTTGAATTGGAATTTTGGTTCAATTGAGGAGTAAAGTAAGTCTACTTTTTTTTTCTTTATTTATTTATGGTTCTAAGACCAGTAGCTCCGGCGGTCGACTCGCTTCTTTCAAATTGTTTCTCATTATTAAGAAAAGGTAACAAAGATAAAATACGAGCTTGTTTTATAGCAATAGTAATTAATCGTTGTTGTTTTAAGGTTAATCTATTTACCCGTCTAGATAATATTTTTCCTTGTTCACTAATAAATCGACTAATTAAACTCATGTTTCTATAATCAATTCGATCCCCCGATTGGATCGGGGGCAAACGCCTACGAAAAGATCGCTTGGATTTAAGAAAGAGTCGCTTGGATTTTTCCATGGTTTGTTTATTCCTTATCCCCAAAATCCTATTTCAATCTGATCCAAAAAGATTTCGAATTCAAAATATAGGATTTGATTTGGCTTTTTTTTTTAGTTAGTTAAATTATGTTAACTAGAATATATAGAATAATATGGTATATATAGAATATGTCCTTTTCGTGTTCCTTGTAAGAGTGACACACAGGCACTTGATTCGAGTTATTTCTTTATCTCCCCGTGAATCGTATGTTTGTAACAATAGCGACAGAATTTTCTCAATTCCAATCGACTAGGCGTATTGTGTCGATTCTTTTGAGTAATATATCTGGAAAGACCCCTTGATTCCTTATTAAGACCGTTTCGAACACAGTTGGTACATTCTAAAATAACCGTTACTCGGACATCTTTACCCTTGGCCATAAACCTCCTGCATTTTTGATTCAACCAACTCTTCTACTTTCCGCGAAAAAAGAAATAAAAAAAATAAGAAGTAAAACAACAAAGTAATATTTAGGTATATTTTGAATCGAATTCGATTCAATGTACAGTATTTCATTAAAAGATCTTGTATGATCTTCTTGCCCTAGACACATTTCTGTTCTCACAATCTTTTTTCTAAATGGAATTGTAGACTAAACCGGAATTTCGCCGAGGTTGAATCTACTTTTTTATTTCTCTTTCCTCCTTTCTTTATTATACTTCTACTTATTATATTGTATCGAATTCTATTTTATCTAAAAAAAAAAAAAGAAAAGAGGGGGAGGGATTAGTCACAAATCTTTTGATTCTATCTCTAATCTTCTTCACCCCTTCACATGTCAATAACTAGAATGAAAAAAAAGGGAATGTCAACGCATCCGGAAATAAACGATTGATCTCTATCAAAAGACCTGCTAAAGCCCCAAACCATAGAGTACTTAGTACCGGTGCCACGGAAAGATATGTTTTTAGATCTCGCATTTTAAATCCTCCTTCTTTATTCTTTTTCTTTTTTTATTTATTGTAATGTCTAATGGTAATACATATATGATTCGATATAATATATATGTAAGTAGTTAAGGACCACTTGTATTTGTACACGGAATTCCTAATTCCAATTGAAATGTATAATCATTCGATAGATAAGATTTTCCTTTTCTTAAAACCGAAAAAGACGTCCCTTTCGACTGAGCATTCCCAAAAGATATTCCTTTTTTTAGTTATTTTTTGCGATGGGTTTCATATTTATGTGTATATAAGCCTTCTATTATATGTTACATGAGAATAAAAAAAAGAAAAGGCAAGATAACTTGGATATAGAAATGGAGAAAATAAGGATTTTGAAATAAGACAGGGATTCTATAAAATGACACTGTAGACCAATTGAAAGGGATGTAGCGCAGCTTGGTAGCGCGTTTGTTTTGGGTACAAAATGTCACAGGTTCAAATCCTGTCATCCCTACCTATTACTTCTCCTCTGAGCAGTAACGAGGGATTCATTGAAATTGATTAAAATCAGGCATACATAATCTTTTTTTATTATATCATATTCTATATGATAGTCTTATGCATACAAGATGTATTCGGGTTAGCAAAAAAATCCTCTTCTTTTTTTAAGAAAATAAGAAAGCGCTCTTAGTTCAGTTCGGTAGAACGTGGGTCTCCAAAACCCGATGTC